AAATGTAATTAAAGTATCTCCTTCGTACAGGCTTTCCCCATAATGGCCATGAACAGTTGCTCCTGGAGTGGCCAAATAAGGCTTAGCTGATCGTATTACTACAGAGTCAACTTGAACAAGTATAACTTGACCCGATTTTAGGTGTGGTGCATTTTTGGCTATACATATATTTTCACAAATAAACTGCCCAAGACTCATTATTGTAGATGTTTCTTGGCAATAATTGGGATGGAGAAAATACCAATTCCAATTGAAAATAATGTTAATGCATAAGGAGGGGTTATAAATTTTCTCATTTTCATCCATTAAATAATATTTAATTACTTGAAAAGTCTGTTTTAAATTGTAAAATTGCAAATAGTTCTTTTTCAAAATCTGATTATTAGTTAGTAAATGGAAAAAAGAATAAACATTCGCAATTAGAAAGGCTGTTCCTAAAGGACCCAGCGAATTCTTGATTGGAATTATAGGATCTTTTGTAATTTTAATTGATTTTTTTATCCCATTGTGATATTTTACATCGTTGAATGGACCCATTCGAAAACAATTGAATGATGACAAAATGATGAATGGCTGGAATCCTGTATTTTTATTCAACAACATATGAATAGTTCTTTCATTTTGATTAAGGGGTTGTTGAATTCTTGCCTTGGAATAAATGGAAGAAAACGGATTGATATTGGTACAATCTGATGCATTATCAGAGAACAATCCTGAGCCCGATGGATCATTCCTTTTACCAATATATGAAATAGTGGATTTTACCAAGTCGATTCTTAGGAAATGTCGAATCAAACTATTTGCCCTTATTTCAACAAAGGAAGCACGGGCTTCTTGACTCGAAGAACTTTTTTTGTCTTGGTCCCAATTCAATACTAAACAAGTCCGAACTAATTGAATATGAATATTTGTATTAGAAATTCCTCGAATTGGTTTACCATTTCCATAAAGGATATAATTGACAATTCGAAGTTGCACATTATCCCTTTCCTGCAACAGATCGGGGGGGAAAAGCGTTGCTAAAGTTATACCGTCCGTTATTTCATATGTGACGACAGGCCGAACCAAAACAAAATACTTTTTCTTGCTAGGTGTGATCCGTTGAACATAGATCCAATTTTTCCATTTTTTGGATTCCTTGGACTTTTGTTTTGCTGTTTCTGGTGGTATTAAAACGCCGCTATGTCGGGATATCTTATCTGTCTCGCCAGGAAAATGGATATCTCCAGAAAAGATTTTAAGTTCAATTCTTTTTTTTTTTCTCTCAACTCGTACCAACCCGCCTACTCGGCTTCTTATATTTAAAGTAATTTGTGTATCTACCCCAATGATACTATTGTTCCGGACCATTATGGAAGAAGATCCGGTTAAGATATGCACTTCCTCGGGAATGAAAAAAAACCGATCGACTTTCATTTGGCATTTTGGCCTAAATTCCTTACCTCCTCGATACTCAATCAAATCCTCTTTTTTGACGATTGACTGCATTTCTAGAGTCCCATATTTTGTAATGCCCGAACTCTTTCTTCTGTATCGAGGATCGTCGAAATAAGCAAGAATACTATTTCTACGGAAAATACCATTAATGGGGATTTCAATCGAGATACCTGAAGAGGGCATTAGTTCGTTCTCGCGTTCTTGAATCGATTGCAGTGGAATCATGAATCGATTTCTTCGCTTCTTTGACAATAAATGAGAATTCTGGTATAGAATAGTCGAATCTATGAGATTACAACAACCAGTAGATATAATTTGACTAAGGTCTGAATAATCCGGAATCTTATCTTCTTTTTTACCCGAAAAATCCGAAGAAAAGAATTTTTGTCTCGATTGATGATCCGTTCCTGAGAGATTCCAAGTAGATCCTCTCTTGACATTGAGAGAACGAGAATGCGCACTCATTTGATCTTGATCCTTGTGGAGCGAAAGTGAGACTAGACTAGATCTGCACGGACCTCCTAATAATATCCATAAATGACTTGTTTTTGGTAATAAATGAACATTACCGTATGTAAATTCGGGTGCATGATACACATCTGTGCTCCAGTGCATTTCTCCATCTGAGTCAGAATAAATATGTTTTCGAACCTTCTCTTTAAAATTCAAAGTGGATGTTCCTGCGCGAATCTCAGAAATCACTTGTTCTGATTCTACATATTGATCGTTTTGAACTAAAAGAAAACTTTGGGGTGGAATATTTACATTATGTCGAATATCTTCACTCTCAATAGTTACATACAGGTTTATAGAACATAGAAATGCGGGATGTCCATGGCGTGTACGTGTCGGATGAACCAAATCCTCATTGAATTTTATTTTTCCATTAGAAGGGGCTCGCACATGTTCTGCAGTACCCCCCGTGAATACTCCGCCGGTATGAAAAGTTCTTAATGTTAATTGAGTACCCGGTTCTCCAATCGATTGGCCCGCAATAATACCTACAGCTTCTCCCAATTCAACTAGGTCGCCATGAGTAGGACTCCGACCATAACATAATCGA